TTGTTGTACCGTACCTTTTGTTTCATTTCTTCTCGAAGAATCACCAATATTATAGATTCACGACTAGAAATTCAATGCGTAATTTCTGGATTCAATGGTTATTCTTGAATAACCTCATTTTTCAATTATTTAACCATTTCATTTTACCAAGTTCAACTTTAACCAGATTTGTTAACATTTATTTGTTTCGATGCAATAGCAAGATGTTATTTTTAACAAGTAGTTTTGTCGGTTGGTTAATTGGTCACATTTTATTCATGAAATGGATTGGGCTGCTATTATTATGGATACGGAAAAAAAAAAAAAATATTAATATTATTATATCCAAAAAGTATCTTTTGCTTTTGTCAGAATTAACAAATTCTATGGCTCGAATCTTTAGCTTTAGTATTCTCTTACTTATCACCTCCGTCTACTATTTAGGCAGAATGCCGTGGCCTATTGTTACTAAGAAACTGAAAGAAACCTCACCATTAAAAACGGAAGAAGGGGAGGAAAGTAAGGAAGAAAAAGATATAGAAATGGAACTTACTTACGAGGAGAAGGGAACTAAACAAGAACAAGAAGGATCCACCCAAGAAAACTTCCCCCATTATTCGGAAGAAGAAGAAAAGGAGGATTCAGAGAAAATAGATGAAATGAAAGAGATTCAATTGAATGAAATTGAAATACTTAAAAATGAGGAAGATAAGGATCCCCTTTGGTTTGAAAAATCTCTTGTAACTCTCCTTTTCGACTATAAACGATGGAATCGTCCATTACGATATATAAAAAACGATCGATTTGAAAATGCTGTAAGAAATGAAATGTCACAATATTTTTTTCACACATGTGCAAGTGATGGAAAACTAAAAATTTCTTTTACATATCCACCTAGTTTATCCGCTTTTGGTGAAATAATAAAAAGAAGGATCTCTTTATGCACGACAGAAACAGAAAAAGGGTACCCGGATGATCTGTATCATGATTGGACTTCTACCAATGATCAAAAAAGATACAACTTGAGCAATGAATTCATAAAAAGAATAGAAGCTCTAGAGAAAGGGTCCTTCTCCATGGATGTACTCGAAAAAAGGATCCGATTGTGCTATGATGAGAACAAACAAGAATGCTTGCCTAAACTGTATGATCCGTTTTTCAACGGCCCATATCGCGGAACTATTAAAAAGGGTTCCTCACGTTCAATCATGAATGATTCAATGACTTTGACTGAAGATTCCATAGGAATAATTTGGATAACTAAAATTTATGGTATGCTCCCAAAAACTAAAAATACCCGAGAATTTAAACATAAAACGGATTCGTTTAATGGAGAATTATTATTGACATACATTAATAATTCTTTTACCTCACTCAATGATTTGCCTGAGGAATCAACACCTAGTTCAAATTGGGAGCGATTTGCTTTATTAGTTGAACAACGATGGCGTGGGTCACAAGATGAAACGAAATGCTTTAAATTTCTATTTGATGCAGTTACAACTGATTTAACTGATCAAACAACTATAAAAAACCCCATTGGGGTACAGAAAGTTACTAAAAAAGTTCCTCGATGGTCATATAAATTGACCGACGAGTTTGAAGAAGAAGAGCAAGAGGAGCAAAATGAGGAAGAAACGACAGAGGATCCTGGTATCCGTTCAAGAAAAGCCAGACGTGTGGTAATTTTTAGTGATGACAGTGAAGATACTGATACTGATAGTAGTATCAGTACTAGTGGCAATAGTAATCAAGCGGAAGAGGTGGCTTTGATACGCTATTCACAACAACCGGATTTTCGCCGGGATATAATCAAAGGATCTATGCGTGCTCAAAGACGTAAAACAACTATTTTCGAAATGTTTCAAGGAAACGTGCATTCCCCGCTTTTTTTGAACAGACTAAACAAAACATTTTTTTTTTCTTTTGATTTTGATATCTCTAAAATTATGGAAATTATGAACCCAATCTTTAGAAGTCTGACGGGGAAAAGCCTAGAATTAAAAACTTCAGATTATGAAGATTCTAAGCAGAGGGGGGCAAAAGAAAAGGAAAAAAGGAAGAAGACAGAGAAAAAAAGGGAGAATGAACGGATAGCAATAGCAGAAACTTGGGATAGTATTCTATTTGCTCAAGCAATAAGGGGTTCAATGTTAGTAACCCAATCAATTATTAGAAAATCCATTGTACTGCCCTCATTAATAATAGCTAAAAATCTCGGCCGTATGCTATTATTGCAATCCCCCGAGTGGTACGAAGATTTTAAAGATTGGGATAGAGAAATGCACGTTAAATGCACCTATAACGGTGTTCAATTATCAGAAACAGAATTTCCAAAAAACTGGTTAACAGACGGTATTCAGATAAAAATCCTATTTCCTTTTTGTCTGAAACCTTGGCGCAATAAGGTAAGACCCCCCCATGGAAGTCCAATAAAAAAGAAAGGAAATAGAGACAAAGACCCTTTTTGTTTTTTAACAATCTGGGGAATGGAAGTTGAACTACCCTTTGGTTCTCCACGAAAACGACCTTCTTTTTTTAAACCCATTTGTAAAGAATTCGAAAAAAAAATTACAAAGTTGGAGAAGAAAAGTTTCCTAGTTATAAAAGTTTTCAAAAAACAAATAAAAAAACAAATACAAATAAAAAGGTTTATAAAATTTGCAAAAGAAAAAACAAGCGGGGTTATCAAAAAAATTCTCTTTATTAAAAGACTAATAAAAATTAAAAGAATAATAAAAGAACTTGAAAAAGTAAACCCAATTTTGTTATTCGGATTTAGGAAAGTATATGAACCGAATGCAAATACAAAGGATTCTATAATCAGTAATAAGATTACCGATGAATCAATCATTAAAATGAGATCCATAGATTGGACAAATTATTCAATCACAGAAAAAAAAATCAAGGATCTGGCTGATAGTACAATCATAATCAGAGATCAAATTGAAAGAATCATGAAGGACAAGAAAAAAAAAATTAGAACTCCAGATAAAAATAAAAATATTATTTCTAACAAGACGAGTTGTGATAATAAAAGATGGGAATTTTGGAAAGATATTTTGTGGATATCAAAAAAAAGAAGTGCACGATTAATACGCAAATGGCACTACTTTATGAAATCTTTCATTGAAAGAATATACATCGGTATCCGTCTATCTACTATTAACATTCCCAGAAGAAATGCACAACTTTTACTTGAATCAACAAAAAAAACTCTCAATAAATACAATTACAATGATGAAACAAATCAAGAAGTAATTGATGAAACGAACCAAAATGCAATTCAGTTTATTTCGACTGTAAAAGAATTGCTTTCTAATATTAGTAATAAGAATTCAAAGACTTATTGTGACTTATCTTCCTTGTCTCAAGGATATGTATTTTACAAATTATCACAAATTCAAGTTATTAATATTAACAAGGATCCCTTGGGATCCGCGCTTCAATATCACAAAGTATACACCTTTTTCAAGGATAGAATAAAGGTGATACGAGACGTATCTGATTCCAAAACAAGGCATAAAAAACTTCCTAATTCTGGAATCAATGAATGGAAAGACTGGTTAAGAGGTCATTATCAATACAATTTATCTCAGACTAGATGGTCTAGATTAGTACCGCAAAAATGGCGAAATAGAGTCAATCAACGCCGTATGATTCAAAATAAAGACTTTAAAATTTTAGATTCATATGAAAAAAACCAATTCATTCATTACAAAAATGAAAATTCTTATGGAGAGAATTCATTGTCAAGTAAAAATGAAAAACAGTACAGATATGTTCTTTTAGCACATAAGTATATTAATTATGAGAATAGAAAGAACCCATATTTTTATGGGTTCCCGTTACATGTAAATGAGGCGCGAAAGGTTTCATATAATTACCACAGACCTAAACTCGAATCATTTTATGTATTGGGGAGTACCGCTAGTGGTGATTATTTAGGAAGAGAATGTATTATTGATACAGTTCAAAATATGGATCGAAAATATTTTGAGTGTGGAATTCTAAAGTTTTGTCTTAAAAAAAATCTTGATATTGAAACCGGGGCTAACATGGGTGCGAAGACTAACATTCGCAAAGATACTAAGACAAGGACTAATGATTATAAAATCATTAATAAAAAAGATCCTTTTTATCTCAATTTCATGATTGATCCAAAAATTCACCCATCCAATCAAAAAAAAAAAAATTTTGATTGGATGGGAATGAATAAAGACATGGTATATGGTCCAATATCGAATATGGAATCTTGGTTCTTACAAGAATTTATACAGCTATATGATGCATATAAGATTAAACCCCGGATTATACCAATAAAATTACTTTTTTTTAATTTTAATGGAAATGAAAATATTAGTAAAAATATCAATCGAAATCAAAAACAGGGTCTTCATATATCATCCAATCAAAAGGAAGAATATCTTGAATTAGAGAATCGAAATCAAGAAGAAAAAGAACAGCGGGGCCAAGAAGATTTTGGATCTGATCCACAAAACCAAAAGAATCTTAGATCAGATGCGCGAACTCCAGAAAAAGATTTGGAAAAGGATTACGCGGAAATCGAATCAGACATTAAAAATAAAAAACGTAAAAAGAAAAAGCAATATAAAAGCAAGAAGGAGGCAGAACTTGATTTTCTCTTGAAAAAGTATTTTCTTTTTCAATTGAGATGGAATGAAACTCTGAACGAAAAAATAATCAATAATGTTAAGGTATATTGTTTGCTGCTTAGACTGATAAATCCAACTGAAATAGGTATATCCTCTATTGAAAGAGGAGAAATGCGTCTGGATGTAATGCTAATTGATAAGGAGCTAACAATTACAGAATTGATAAGAAAGGGAATATTCATTATCGAACCGGTTCGTCTGTCTCTAAAACGGGATGGACAATTTCTTATGTATCAAACCATAAGTATTTCATTGGATCATAAGAGTAAGCATAAGCACAAAACTAATCGAGGATTCCGAAAAAGAAAATACGTTGATGAGAAAAATCAAAATTTTGATGGATCTATTGCACAAGATAGAAAAACACTTGGGAATGAAGACGAAAATAATTATGATTTACTTTTTCTTCCTGAAAATATTCTATCTCCTATACGTCGCAGAGAATTGAGAATTCTAATGGATTTCAATTGTGGAAATGGGAATGTTGTAGATAGGAATACAGCACTTTGCAACAGGAATAACATAAAAAATTGTGTGCAATTTTTAGATGAGAATAAGTATCTTGATATAGATACAAATAAATGCATTCAATTTAAATTGTTTCTTTGGCCGAATTATCGATTAGAAGATTTAGCTTGTATGAATCGCTATTGGTTTGATACCAATAATAGTAGTCGTTTCAGTATGTTAAGGATACATATGTACCCACGATACAGAATTATTTGATGGTATATATTTTTTTTCTATATATCACGCTTATACCTGGTAGACTAGGACAGATATATTTACATGCACGCTGTCTTATATTCCATTCTGATACATGATAGTAATATTAATTCAATAACGTATTAATTGGATCTAGGAATGAATCGGCAGAATCATCTTAGGCCAAAATCATTTTATCTTTCGTGGGTGCAAAACTGTACCATGCTCTCGTATCCGAATCAAATTACAAATAAAATTGGATTGATAAATTTGGATTTGCTAAAAAACAAGGTACTATATGAATAAATCTAGATTCCTCTGTGTACCAGATTGAAATAACTGTCATTATTATTATTATTATTCCTGACCGGTAAAACCTATATTTAAATTTAAAGAAAAAAAGAAAGAGAAGAATTATTTTTATGAAAAAAAGTTCATTCATCTCAGTTATTCCACAAGAAGAAAAAGGAAAAAACAGGGGATCCGTTGAATTTCAAGTATTCAATTTTACTAAGAAGATACGTAGACTTACTTCACATCTAGAATTGCACAGAAAAGACTATTTATCTCAGAGAGGTCTGCGGAAGATTTTGGGAAAACGTCAACGGCTGCTGGCTTATTTGTCAAAAAAAAATAGAGTACGTTATAAGGAATTAATTGGTCAGCTGAATATTCGGGAGCTAAAATCGCGTTAATTTGAGAATTGGGAATTCATTTGAATTTTTTGGTTTATTTTTATTAGTATTATATCTTGAATTTTGATGAACCTCGTTTTGTTTTCGGTAATTTATGGAATAATGAATCGGGGAATAAAACATATGACTGTATCGGCTACAAGAAAAGATCTCATGATAGTCAATATGGGCCCTCACCACCCATCAATGCATGGTGTTCTTCGACTCATCGTTACTCTGGATGGTGAAGATGTTATTGACTGTGAACCCGTATTAGGTTATTTACATAGAGGAATGGAAAAAATTGCGGAAAACCGAACAATTATACAATATCTGCCTTATGTAACACGTTGGGATTATTTAGCAACTATGTTCACAGAAGCAATAACGGTAAATGGACCAGAACAGTTGGGAAATATTCAAGTACCTAAAAGGGCTAGCTATATCAGAGTAATTATGCTGGAATTGAGCCGTATAGCTTCTCATTTGTTATGGCTTGGGCCTTTTATGGCGGATATCGGTGCACAAACTCCTTTTTTCTATATTTTCAGAGAAAGGGAATTGCTATATGATCTATTTGAAGCTGCCACAGGTATGCGAATGATGCACAATTACTTTCGTATCGGAGGAGTAGCTGCTGATCTACCTTATGGCTGGATAGATAAATGTTTGGATTTCTGCGATTATTTTTTAACAGAGGTAGTGGAATATCAAAAACTTATTACGCGGAATCCCGTTTTTTTGCAACGAGTTGAAGGAGTAGGCATTATTGCTGGAGAAGAAGCAATAAATTGGGGTTTATCAGGACCAATGTTGCGAGCTTCCGGAATCCAGTGGGATCTTCGTAAAGTTGATCATTATGAGTGTTACGATGAATTCGATTGGGAAGTCCAATGGCAAAAAGAAGGAGACTCATTAGCTCGTTATTTAGTGCGAATTGGTGAAATGACGGAATCTGTAAAAATTATTCAACAGGTTATAGAAGGAATTCCGGGGGGGGCCTATGAGAATTTAGAAGTGCGACGCTTTGATGGAGGGCGGCATTCCGAATGGAATGATTTTGACTATCGATTCCTTAGTAAAAAACCTTCACCTGCTTTTGAATTGTCGAAACAAGAACTTTATGTAAGAGTGGAAGCCCCCAAGGGAGAATTAGGAATTTTTTTGATAGGAGATAATAGTGTTTTTCCTTGGAGATGGAAAATTCGTCCGCCAGGTTTCATCAATTTGCAAATTCTTCCTCAGTTAGTTAAAAGAATGAAATTGGCTGATATTATGACGATACTAGGTAGTATAGATATCATTATGGGAGAGGTTGATCGTTGAAATGATAATTGATACGACAAAAGTACAAGTTATCAATTCTTTTTCCAGATCGGAGTCTTTAGAAGAGGTCTATAGCCTCATAGGGGCGCTTGTCCCTATTTTTACTCCTGTATTGGGAATCACAATAGGAGTACTGGTGATTGTGTGGTTAGAAAGAGAAATATCTGCAGCATTACAACAACGTATTGGGCTTGAATACGCTGGTCCTTTGGGAATTCTTCAAGCTCTAGCAGATGGGACTAAGCTACTTTTGAAAGAGGATCTTCTTCCATCTAGGGGAGATATTCGTTTATTCAGTATCGGACCGTCTATAGCAGCCATATCCATTTTTTTAAGTTATTCAGTAATTCCTTTTGGTTATCGCCTTGTTCTGGTCGATCTCAGTATAGGTGTTTTTTTCTGGATCGCCATTTCAAGTATTGCTCCTATTGGACTTCTTATGTCAGGATATGGATCGAATAATAAATATTCCTTTTCAGGTGGTCTACGAGCAGCTGCTCAATCTATTAGTTATGAAATACCATTAACTCTCTGTGTGTTATCAATATCTCTACGTGTGATTCGTTGGAACATCAACTTTACCTTATCCCCTTGTTTTAGTAAAGAAAATTGAATGTACTGATTGATTGACTAAATATCGTCATTTTTCTTTATTCATCATTTGGTTCGATGAGCTAAACCAGATAGTTATATGAGTGAAATAAAACTGCTTATGAATTTGCAGTAATAAGATTAATTCTCATTCCCTATGTACGAGGGTAAAGTAGAAGTAAACATAAGCAGCGGAAACTGTTTACCCCAAGATTGGATGATTAGTCATCATGGCTTGAAGCGGGTACAAAAGATCAATTCTATGGAGTTTTTACAATTTGATCCATATTTTGGATCAATCAAAAGAAGGTGGGCGGTTAGAAACACTAAGATACGTAAAGGATTAGTAATGGAAATAATGTAAGGTATCCAAAGAGATATTTTTGCATGAAAGGAATCATAAGGAGGGCTTTACGTTGGTAGAAATGATCAAGTAGTACTTCCCAATGATTCCGATCCAGAGTATACTCCTACCCACTGATTAAAGAAATAACTATCGGGAACGAAATAATCCTTTATTTTTTAGAATAAATCCCCTTCTGATAAAGAAGAACAGGAACGAAAAAAATGGAATGCAAAAATGAAAATGATAAAAGGTTTTTTTTATTCTTTCTCTGATCTACATTGATATAGATAGAATGGAATTCTTATCAAGATTCATGAATTAGTGCGGGGGTCTAATTATTTTTCGTAATTGCATACGCATACTATGGGTCGAAATTTTTACCGATATAGCGGATATTTTATTGAAGGATTCAGTTATTGCTGAACAAAGAAAAATTTTGGCATTATATAAAATAAAAAAAAAAAGGATGAGATCAATTCCGAAGCACTTTTACTTTTATTTGTTATTATAGCAGACAGAATTCCATTGGTTTAATTAGGGACTCCCCGATGAATCTTTACTTTAGCTACTCCAAAAAAAAGCAAGCCGGGGTAATACTGAGTCAGTCCTTAAATTTATTTGTGGCCATTGAGGAGCCGTATGAAGCGGAGGTCTCATGTACGGTTCTGGAATAGCGATAGGAACAGTGATGTTATCATCGACTATAATTATCTAACAGTTCAAGTACGATTGATATAGTTGAGGCACAGTCTAAATATGGTTTTTTGGGGTGGAATCTGTGGCGCCAACCCATAGGGTTTATAGTTTTTATAGTTTCTTCCTTAGCAGAATGTGAGAGATTACCCTTTGATTTACCAGAAGCGGAAGAAGAATTAGTAGCAGGTTATCAAACCGAATATTCGGGTATAAAATTTGGTTTATTTTACATTGCGTCTTACCTAAATCTACTGGTTTCTTCATTATTTGTAACAGTTCTGTACTTGGGTGGGTGGAATTCCTCTATTCCGTACATATTCATTCCAAAGTTTTTCGGAATAAATAAACCTGGGGAGGTCTTTGAAACTACAATGGGTATCCTCATTACGTTAGCTAAAGCCTATTTGTTCCTGTTCATTCCTATCACAACAAGGTGGACTTTACCTAGGATGAGAATGGACCAACTATTAAATCTTGGGTGGAAATTTCTTTTACCTGTTTCTCTAGGTAATCTATTATTGACAACTTCTTTCCAAATCCTTTTGCTGTAACAGAATATGAGATTCGAGGTTCATAACCTCTCTCAAGCAAGAGAAAGAAACATCAAATTATTCATGGATATCCACGATATGTTCCCTATGGTGACTGGGTTCATGAATTATGGTCAACAAACAGTACGAGCTGCAAGGTACATTGGTCAAAGTTTCATGATTACTTTATCCCACGTGAATCGTTTACCTGTAACTATTCAATATCCTTATGAAAAATCGATTACATCAGAGCGTTTCCGTGGTCGAATCCACTTTGAATTTGATAAATGTATAGCTTGTGAAGTATGTGTTCGTGTATGTCCCATCGATTTACCTGTTGTTGATTGGAGATTGGAAACAGATATTAGAAAGAAACGGCTGCTTAATTATAGTATTGATTTTGGAATCTGTATATTTTGTGGCAACTGCGTCGAGTATTGTCCAACAAATTGTTTATCAATGACTGAGGAATATGAACTTTCTACTTATGATCGTCACGAATTGAATTATAATCAAATTGCTTTGGGTCGTCTACCAGTGTCAATAATTGGGGATTATACAATTCAAACAAGCAATTATGAATTCAACTCAAAAAAATAGACGTGGATAAGCCCTTTTCCCTTTTCAATAAGGATAATGATTACCAATACCAAAATGACCAAATTACTAAGATTCTGTTTTAATGAAGGTTCTTTCATTTTGCATTTAGGTTCGGCAGTAATCACAAATCATAACTATAACTACTGATTTGTGGGAATTTTGGCTTGATTTTAATTCAAAATTAAATTTATATATCTGTGGTGATTTCGAAACATCCAATTTCGAACTACACTTTGACTTTCAAATACAGAAGTGGGATTGGGCCAATAACAGTATCCATGTCAATCCACATCCCATTAAGATTAAATTCAATTAAAAATAAAAACGTATTATCATAGGCAAGAAAAAAATAGGGTAACCCCCTTTTCCTTTTCCTGGCCCAGTCAGTAAGGTCATGAAATATTTCTACTTAACTCTTATTTTACATATAATGGATTTACCTGGACCAATACATGATTTTCTTTTAGTATTTCTAGGATCAGGTCTTATATTAGGAAGTCTCGGAGTAGTATTATTTACGAATCCCATTTTTTCTGCCTTTTCTTTGGGATTGGTTCTTGTTTCTATATCCTTATTCTATATTCCATCTAACTCCTATTTTGTAGCTGCTGCACAGCTCCTCATTTATGTGGGGGCCGTAAATGTCTTAATCATATTTGCCGTGATGTTCATGAAAGGTTCAGAATATTCCAATGATTTCTCTCTTTGGACCGTTGGGGATGGGGTTACTTCACTGGTTTGTACAACTATTTTGTTTTCATTAATTACTACTATCTTAGATACGTCATGGTACGGGATTATTTGGACTACAAGATCAAGCCAGATTATAGAACAGGACCTGATAAGTAACGTTCAACAAATTGGGATTCATTTATCAACAGATTTTTATCTTCCATTTGAACTTGTTTCTATAATTCTTTTAGTTGCTTTGATAGGTGCAATTGCTATGGCTCGCCAGTAAAAAATAGTTAGAATTTTAAATCTAAAATCAAAGAATAAAGAAAAAATAAGGGCTTGTTTTGTTCTGTCTTATTGTTAGTACATCTACTTTCCTTCATTTTGTTGATATGGAATATAAAATAATAAAGAGTTTAGTTCTATCCATTACCAATGCTTTCGTTTGTTACGCACTTGTTATATTCAAGTCAATCAAATCGGTTAAAAATTTTTCGTTCATATTGAAATGAATCGAGATTGATGAGGAGTTAGTCAATGATGCTCGAACATGGACTTGTTTTGAGTGCCTATTTATTTTCTATCGGTATTTATGGATTGATCACAAGCCGAAACATGGTTAGAGCACTTATGTGCCTTGAGCTTATACTGAATGCGGTTAATCTAAATCTCGTAACATTTTCTGATTTATTTGATAGTCGTCAATTAAAAGGAGACATTTTATCGATCTTTGTTATAGCTATTGCCGCCGCTGAAGCAGCTATTGGACCGGCTATTGTTTCCTCGATCCATCGTAACAGAAAATCAACTCGTATCAATCAATCAAATTTGTTGAATAAATAGTCGTAGTCGTAATGATATAGAATAGATATAAATAAACATGGATATCCTTCTATATATATATGGATAAAATATGAATAGATAGATAGAATTTATCTAATTATCTAATTTTAAAATTAAAAAATTCGAATTAATATGTCTAACTCGTTGATGTTTGCCGAAACATAAGAAATCAAAGTATCTTGGCCCTTTCTCATGAACAGATCCGGAAATCTATTGATTATAAATATAAATAAATCAATTCAGGTAACCCACTGATTCGTCTGGTGTCTAGAATACATGATTTATTTACTACTTCTTTTTTTTTTACCAGATCGAAAATTGAATTAATAATATTAAAAAATTTTATAGATCCAATGTCACATTCAGTAAAGATTTATGATACCTGTATAGGATGTACTCAATGTGTACGAGCGTGTCCTACAGATGTATTGGAAATGATACCTTGGGACGGATGTAAAGCTAAGCAAATAGCTTCTGCTCCAAGAACGGAGGACTGTGTGGGTTGTAAAAGATGTGAATCCGCTTGTCCAACGGATTTCTTGAGCGTACGGGTTTATTTATCGGATGAGACAACTCGCAGTATGGGTCTAGCTTATTGATACGTTCTAGAAAATTCCACTGGAATACATTTGATTCTTCTTTACCGACAAAGACCCGTACTCGGGAAAATAGAATATATTATTTTATTTTATTCCGGGGGCGGGTCTTTCTGGTCAAAGTCTATCTTGTCTTTACCACGAGCTATTTTCCTTGGTTAACAATAATTGTTGTTTTGCCAATATCCGCGGGTTTGTTAATTTTTATTCTACCTCATAGGGGGAATAAGGGAGTTCGATGGTATACCATATGTATATGCATTTTAGAGCTGCTTCTAACAACCTATGCATTCTTTTATTTTTTCCAATTCGACGACCCATTAATCCAATTGGAGGAAGATTATAAATGGATAAATATTTTTGATTTTCACTGGAGACTTGGAATCGATGGACTTTCCATAGGACCTATTTTACTAACGGGATTCATTACTACTTTAGCTACCTTAGCGGCTTGGCCAGTGACTCGGGATTCTCGATTGTTCTATTTCCTTATGTTAGCAATGTACAGTGGTCAAATAGGATTATTTTCCTCCCACGACCTTTTACTTTTTTTCGTCATGTGGGAGTTAGAATTAATTCCTGTTTACCTACTTCTATCTATGTGGGGAGGTAAGAAACGTTTGTACTCAGCTACGAAGTTTATTTTGTACACTGCGGGGGGTTCCATATTTCTTTTAATAGGGGTTCTAGGTATGGGTTTATACGGGTCGAATGGCCCCACATTAAATTTTGAAGCATCAGCTAATCAATCATATCCCGCAGTATTGGAAATACTATTTTATTTTGGCTTCCTTATTGCTTATGCTGTCAAATCACCGATTATACCCCTACATACATGGTTACCAGATACCCATGGGGAAGCACATTACAGTACATGTATGCTTCTAGCCGGAATCTTATTAAAAATGGGAGCATATGGATTAATTCGGATCAATATGGAATTATTACCCCATGCTCATTCTATATTTTCTCCATGGTTGATGATAGTAGGAGCAATTCAAATAATCTATGCAGCTTCAACTTCTCCAGGCCAAGGCAATTTAAAAAAGAGAATTGCCTATTCTTCCATATCTCATATGGGTTTCATAATTATAGGACTTGGTTCTATAACCGATACGGGACTCAACGGAGCTATTTTACAAATAATCTCTCATGGATTTATTGGTGCTGCACTTTTTTTCTTGGCGGGAACGAGTTATGATCGAATACGCCTTGTTTATCTCGACGAAATGGGCGGAATTGCGATCTCAATGCCAAAAATATTTACCATGTTCAGTAGTTTTTCGATGGCTTCTCTTGCATTGCCGGGAATGAGTGGTTTTGCTGCGGAGTTATTAGTTTTTTTTGGAATAATTACTAGCTCAAAATATTTTTTAATTCCCAAAATACTAATTACTTTTGTAATGGCTATTGGAATTATATTAACTCCTATTTATTCATTATCTATGTTACGTCAGATGTTCTATGGATACAAGCTTTTCAACGTTACAAATTCTTTTTTTTTGGATTCTGGACCACGAGAATTATTTATTTCGACCTGTATCTTTTTACCAGTAATAGGTATTGGTCTTTATCCCGATTTTGTTCTCTCGTTATCAGTTGACAAGGTTGAAGCTATTCTAGCTAAATTTTTTATAAAATAAATAATTAGATAGAATAAGACATAAAGTAAAAAACTCCTTTGATTAAAAAATCAATTTCTATAACTATAAATAATTAAAAAATCAAAAGAAAAAAAGTGAAGTGGTTTGGAATTGTAATCAGATACATCCGGAGTTTTTGAGAACCATTACACATTACATTGGTTCTCAAAAACTCGAAAAACTTTCGCTATTTGAGGAGACCGCTATGGATTCTTCGAACTTTTTCTTCAATTATCAATTAGATGTTAATGTGAATGAACCATAACTATGTAGTCCTACCCCTAATAGATTGACCCCGAAATAACATATCCAAATTATAAGAAATCCTGCGGAAGCCACCATTGCAGAATTCACACCTTGCAAACTTTGAGCCGTTCTAGTATGTAAATAAATCGCGAATATGGTCCAAGTAATAAATGCCCAAGTTTCCTTAGGGTCCCAATTCCAATAGGATCCCCATGCTTCATTAGCCCATACTGCTCCCGAAAGTATACCTATGGTTAAAAAAGTAAATCCTAGACTAATAACACGATAACTCCAATGATCCAATTGTTGAGTAAATTGATACTTGTAATAATTTCTAAATGAAAGAAAGGAGGTGCTTTGTAAAACACTTCCTTTTTTATTTAAGTATTGTATCTCATCAAAAGAAAAAGACCCAATTAGAAAATTTTTACTTTTACTAAGAATATCTATCTTTTTTCTAAAAGTAATGACTAAAAGAGCTACTGATAATAACGATCCGCATAAAAGAGCTCCGTAGCTCAATAACATCATACTCACGTGCATCATTAACCACTGGGATTGTAAAGCAGGCACTAATATTGCGGATTGATGCATTTCAGTTAAAAGCCCCGAAGTAGCAAAGCCTTGAGTAAAAATAGCACTTGGAGCAGTTATTGTGCTTAAAAAATTTTTATGGTTCCGTATTTTAGAAACCATATGAATAATAGAGAAACTCCACGAAAGGAACATTAATGATCCATATAAATCATTTAATGGGAAATGTCTCGAATAAATCCAACGAGTAACTAATAATCCTGTTATACATAAAAAAGTAACTATCATACCTTTTTCCGACGAATCACATAGTCCTACGATTTCATGAATTAGTAAGTTCATTAAATTAATCGTAATGACAATTGAAATGATCGAAAAAGAGATATGAGTTAATATATGTTCTAAAGTATCAAATATCATAAAAAAATTTTTTAATAAAAAAAGGGTTTCCTTCCCATTCTAATTAATTATAGAATTCCGGAATTGAATTCAGTATCAGTGTGGGATCCATTGTTCCCCTTTAGATAGAGGATGCCGCCACTCGGATTCGAACCGAGATGCTCTGGCACTGCTTCCTAAGAGCAGCGTGTCTACCAATTTCACCATGGCGGCCTTATGTTGATGGAAATCATAATAGCCCATACCCATATTAGATTCATTCGTTGATGCAATCAATGTTATTTTTTTTTTTTCATTTATTTTCCGAAACATTAGAATATAATAGTTTAATAAAAATTTGTTCAAAGAAATATTTGAACGTTCAATAATAGTTAACTTAGTAACATAATATGTTATCAGTTTTAACAATGGGATTTCATTTGGATAATTTATTTCCTATTTATCTGATTTCATGGATGCGAAAAAAAAAAGAAAGATTCTTTACATCCGACATTACATCCGAAGCATTTTTCAAAAAAAAAAATAGTTGATGGATAGTTTGTTGCCAAAAGGGTCTTATTGTATTAGAGGTTAGAAGCCTTATTATGTTATGTTATGTACATCATTTGTGGGAAGATAATTTCTATCATGGTTCTACCGTACTTAGTTCTACCATACTTACATTTATATTGGAATATATAATATAAGATAAGATTTAAAAAATTTCATATCAACTCCTATTTTTCTAAAAATAAAAAAAAAAACACACACACAACACAAGCGAAGTGATGGGGAAAATCACAATCCCCATCTCCTCCATTATAAAAACATAAAAAGTGAAATCCTTATCTTGTATGTAACTGCTTTTGTTTGAAAAAAAAAAAAGTCCCGTTTTTAAACCCCCGTTAGACAGAAAAATTGAATTTGTTTTCTACATGCGACAATATTGGGTTCTATCTCATATGGATGAGTTCAAAACATTAGTTAATGTAAATTATTCATCTGTATTCTGTATATTGAAAACCCTCCAATTCATCGACTCATATTTATTTAATTTAGAGTATTCCAAGGCTTTACTTTATTATTGTCGCACAAAAAAACTTTTTGAATGCCCAGTAGAAATAGATCTAGCTAAGGATAAAGCTTTTTTCGCGGCCCAATAGCCTCTTTTTTTCCAAATATTTCTACGAATACGCTTCTTTGACATAGAAGTACGTTTTTTTGGAACTGCCATCTTAAAAAGTGACTCATTTAGATAGTTGTATGTGAAAGACATGTATTGCTCAAAAAGGATCGTTCTTTCTATTCATTATCCATATTTATTCCATAACGAATACTTTCTTGATTACATTAAAAATATGGATACACACACGTTGATATAGCATCACTCGGACTAAAAAGAAATATAAATATAATAATAATATAAAAACAAAACAAAAGAAGAATGATGTCATTCTTATTCTTAATTCTTAAAGTTATTAAAGGAAGTTCTTTTTCACGTCTTTTACAATAATGTTAAAAGAGAATTTGTACTAATCGGTGACGTGATATCCTTATTCAAATCCATATATATCAGATGCCATAGAAATCGAATCATTTGCTCGCTATTCTAAATCTTTTTAATCTTAATAAAAAAAAAAAGCTTCGAATTCATATCTCAGTCTATTTATATTTTATATATTGTTATTGTTGTGATTTAAAAAAAATCGAAAAGAAAAGTTTAAAATAAGAACAGAACCTTTACCTTTACATCTAATTTAAGAAAACAATAATGTAACATTTTCTATTAATTAATCAATTGAATCAATCTTGAAAGTAGAGTACCCATAATTATTAAAATTAAATAAAGACTAAAAAAAATTTATTGATAAATAATAAATCTAAATAAAAAGAATTACTATTTTAGTAATCCCTTATTTCAGTCAGTTCTATGCAAAATAATGAGTCTTATAGGATTTCAAATAAACATAAGTTTATTTGATTGGAATAAAAGCTAATCCATCAGTTCCACAATTAATCAGTTACTAACTAGTAATAAACTATAAACTAACAAAAATAACTAGATCTTGACTAGATCTTGATTAGGTCGAGTTATTGGCAAATCCTATATTTCAGAATCAAGTATTGTTTGATAGAATTTCTATATGGATAGAAATCGCCGTAGTATTAGAATGATTGAAAATCTCATACTCTGTTCTATATGTTAATAAAAATCTTATTAATTACTAGGTAGTAATAATAAAATATTAATTTGGTTATTTGAGGAAATGCAACTTCTCAATTGGAGTAATTGGGATATTTAAAATATCTGGTAAAGAATCAAAATAATTAATGATTTCAAATCATATTTGAGTTCTCTTAATGAAATAAGAGCTGGTGAATCGGAAACAATTAAAAAAAAAAGGTTTTATTTTATGTTTATGGAACATACATATCAATATGCATGGATCATACCTTTTATT